TGTGGAAGAATTTGCAAGTTGATAAAACCCGGCGGTCGAATTTTCCATCTCCAAGGAAAAACACTCCGATCTCCTATCAGAAAAATGCCCAATTCTCCTTTTGGCGCCTCAACTCTTACATAAAGTTCTTGCTTGGACAATTCAAAGGTTGGAGAAGGTTTTTTACTAATAAATCGATATTCAAAACCATTCCATTCAGGGTTTTTTATTCTATTAAAGAGCCGGACTTCTAAATTCTCATAGGGCCCCCCTGGAATTCCTTCCAGAGCCTGTTGGATAATTTTTATGGATTCTGTCATTTCACCGATTCGTACTAAATACCGAGCTAACGAATCTCCTTCTTTTTGCCATTGAATCTCCCAGTCAAATTCGCCGTAACACTCATAACGATCAACTTTACGAAGATCCCATTGTATTCCGGAAGCTCGTAGCATTGGCCCTGATAAACCCCAATTTAGTGCTTCTTCTGGATCAATAATGCCTATGCCTTCAACTCGTTCTAAAAAAATAGGATTTCGTGTAATAAGCTTTTGATATTCAGCAACCCTGCTTAAAAAATAATCGCAAAAATCCAAACATTTATCTATCCAGCCATGAGGTAGATCAGCAGCAACCCCTCCGATACGAAAAAAATTATGCATCATGCGCATACCGGTAGCAGCTTCGAATAGGTCATATATCAATTCGCGTTCTCGAAAAATATAAAAAAAGGGGGTCTGGGCTCCAATATCTGCTAGAAAAGGGCCAAGCCATAATAAATGGGAGGCGATACGACTCAATTCCAACATAATAGCTCTGATATAGCTAGCCCTTTTAGGTACTTGAATATTGCCTAGCTGCTCGGGTCCGTTTACGGTTATTGCTTCTGTAAACATAGTAGCTAAATAATCCCAGCGCGTTACATAAGGCAAATATTGTATAATTGTTCGATTTTCCGCAATTTTTTCCATCCCTCTATGTAAATAACCCAATATTGGTTCACAGTCAATAACATCTTCACCGTCGAGAGTCACAATCAGTCGAAGAACACCATGCATTGACGGGTGGTGAGGACCCATATTGACTATCATGAGGTCTTTTCTTTTAGTTGGTGCAATCATAAGTTTTTCTCGAGTCATTCTTCCATGCATTGTTTAAAGTAAAAAAGAAGTTCATCAAAATTTAAACGATTAAGCTCAAAGGTATCACTCTTCAAATTAACGAGTTTTTATCTCACGAATATCCAACTTGCGGATTAATTCTTTATAGCGTTCTCTATTTCTTTTTGACAAATAGGACAGCAGCCGTTGGCGTTTTCCCAAAATTTTTCGCAAGCCTCTCTGAGATGAAGAGTCTTTTTTGTGCAATTCCAAATGTGAAGTCAGTTTCTTTATCTTAGTGGTGAAACTGAATACTTGAAATTCAACAGACCCTCCGTTTTCTTTTTGAGAAATAACCGAAATGAATGAATTTTTTACCATAAACCCCCCCTCGCTTTTTACAGATATGGATTTTACTGAATCAGTAATAATAATAAGGTCATTAATTTGAATGTGGTATATACAATAATATAATCATAAATTCTTTATGAACTTCTAATTTTCTGAATTCAAATCAATTAATTTAATTTGAAATTGGATTTAGATAGGAGTAGAAAAGGATTGGTACATTTTTCCGTCGAATAATTTGAATTTAGACCTAAAATGAAGAAAGTTCCAAGGCTCTGTTGATTCATTTCGAGATCTAATTGAAACATTACTGAAATGTGAGACAAGACATGTGATCCGTATATTTGTTTGTTTTCATATACCTCACATGCCCTACATATATATATATATATATATTATAGGGTATAGCATATATACAAAAAATGTATTATCAAAAAATTTTTAATCGTGGATACAGATGTATCCTTAACATACTGAAACGACTGCCATTATTCGTATTAAACCAATAACGATTCATACAAGCTAAATCTTCTAATCGATAATTAGGCCAAAGAAAAAGCTTTAATTTCATTAATTGATTTTTTTCTTTATCAAGATGCTTGTTGTGATGTGAAACCTGGGTGCTGTTTTTTAGGTTCTTTTCGTCCCAAAATACTAGATTTCTATCTATATTATTTCTATTCTTTGAATTGAAACAGATTAGAATTCTCAATTTTTTACGACGTTTAAATGATAAAATATTTTCAGGAACAAGCAAATTAAAACGATTTTTATCTCTATTTTCGGTTATTCTTTGCTGTGTTGAAATAGCTTCACCAAAATGAGCCTTAGGGTCATATCCTTGCTCTTGGTATTTTTTATTAGTTTGGTGTTTACTCTTGTGAATCAACGAAATACCTGTGGTTTGATACATAATAAACTGTCCGTCTTTTTTTACAGACAGGCGGGCGGGTTCTATAATCAGTATTCCCCTTTTCATCAATTCTGTAAGAGTTAAATTCTTCTGAATTAGCATTAGATCCAAATAAATTTCTCTCTTGTGAATCGAGTATATAGTAATTTTTCGTGGATCTACGAGTCTAAGCAGGAGACAATATACCTTGATATTATTGATAATTCTTTGATTTAAAGTATCGCCCCATCTCAATTGAAAAAGCAAATAACGGTTCAGGAAGAAATCTAGTTCTGCTTGCATCTTGTTTTTGTATTGTTTTTTCTTTTTCCCCTTTTTCATGTCTGACCTTACATAATTTTCTTCAATATCTTTTGGCTGTGAGAGAACGGATCCAAGATCTCCTCGACTTATGGGTTCTTTTTCTTTTTGATTTGGGTACTTTTTTTTCGCTGCAATCAAAAAACTTTCCTTTTCCTTGATCTTTTTATTTTTACTACAATTTTCATTGCTATTCAAATTTAAAAGAAGTAATTTACTTGGTATAAACCAAGGTTTCGTTTTATATGCACTAGAAAGCAATACAAATTCTGGGAAGAACCAAGATTCCAGATTTGATATGGGCTGCTTTAGGATTTTTTCATTCATTACCATCCAATAAAAAAAACCTTTATGAGAATTTGGTGGATTTTTTTCTGGAATTTTAAGATAAGAAAGGTCTTTTTTAGTAGAATTATTAGTAAGGATTTGAACATTTTGATTCCTATTGGTATTGATCATGGTACAGGCCTCAATATTAACTTTATTAACTTTTTGTTTAAGATAAAAATTGAGACTTTTCCAATCAAAATATTTTCTATTGGCCATTTTTTCCATATCCATATATAGAGTATCGACCCTTCCTAGATTATTATTTAGATAATTATGAATAGGGATGTTTTTCGGTATATCCAAAAGGGTCTCTTTAGACGTGCAAGAAATCTCTTGATTCTTATTTCCCCGAAAGGGGGATCTATAAAAAAAGCATTCCGTTTTATTTTCATAATCAAGAAATTTATATGATAAAAGATCATACCTATAGTCTTTTTCAAAATTCTCTTTTTGATTAGATAATGAATATACTTCAAATTGTTTTTTGGAATTTTTGGAATCAATTAAGTGATCTTTTTCATCCCATTTGTTTACAATTTCCTTTTTAGCTGTATGACGCTTATGAAGCGTATTTCGCCACTTTTCTGGTATTAATCTAGACCATTTTATCTGAGATAAATTGTATTGATAATGCCCTCTTAACCAATTTTTCCATTGATTGATTTCATAACTCGGAAGTTTCTTATTCCCCAATTTCGAATGAACCACTCCTCGCGTTTCAAAAGAATCCTTTATTTCGGGTTTCGGAAAAAGGGGGATTCCTTGATAGTCAAGAACATATCTTAATTTGTACGAATTACTAACTTGGATTTGTGATAATTTGTAAAATACATATGCTTGGGATATGTCGGATAAGTCATAAAAACCACGTGAGTTAGTTTTAATATTACTGATATTATCAAGTGACTTTGAAATAAACGGAATTAGTTTTTTCTTTTTTTTATTAATTATTTCTTGTTTTCTTGAATTATTATAAATGGATTTATCACTCATTTTTTTTATTAATTCAAGAAAAAGTTTTGTATTTGTTTTTGGAATATTAATGCTAGATAAAAAAATATCTGTGTATATTCTTTCAATAAAAAATTTAAAAAAAAAGGGGGATTTACAAATTATTCGAGCATTTCTTCTTTTTAATATTTGCCATTTTTCGAATCTGTTAGCATTATAGTTTGTTTTGTTAGCACTACTAAGATTATTTATTCTTGGAGTTACTTTTTTTTTCTCTTTTGAAATTTTTTCTATTTGATTTAGAATTGTACTTGTTCGATCTGCCAGATCCTTCGTTTTTTTTTCTGTAAATGAAGAATTTCTCCAACTTGGAGGTACAATTTGAATCAGCGATTCGTGAATTATCTGATTGCTTATTGGGGAATCTTTTTCTTCTTTAAATTCTCTCGATTCATATATTTCGACTTCTTTGAATCGAAATAATAGAATTGGATTGACTTTTGAAATTTCTTTTATTATTTTTTTTATCAAAAGAACACTTTTGATAACCCATTTTTTTGCTTCTTTTGAAAGTTTTCCAAGTAATTTTGTTTTTCCTTTGAAAACTAGTAGAACTCCAAAATACTTCTTTTTTAATTTTCCAGTTTTTTTTTTTAATTCCGTAAAAATGGGTTTAAAAAAGGAAAGTCGTTTTCGGGGCGGGCCGAAGGGAAGTTCGGCTTCCATTCCCCAAACTGTTAAAAAACAAAAATCATCTTTTTGTTTTTTCTTTAGATCTTTCTGAGAAGATCCTAGTTTCGATTTGTTCCAAGGTTTCAAACAGAAAGGAAATAAGATTTTTATCTGAATGCCATCTGTCAACCAATTTTTCGGAAATTCTGTTTCGGATAATGGAACCCCGTTATAAGTACATTTAACATGTACCTCTCTCTCCCATTTATGGAAATCCTCAGACCATTCAGGAAGTTGAAATAGGAGTATACGTCCAATATTTTTCCCAATTATGGATGAAGGTAATAGAATAGATTTTCTAAAAATAGATTGAGTTCGTAACATGCAACCTCTTATTATTTGTGCAA